TACGTATCTAGGACCCCTTACGCAAATCGACGCGTCTCTAACTCCATAGAGATTACTTCTCAATACAATTTCTTTCAAATTTTGTAAGATTTCATGTACTGATTCCTCAATACCTACTATCGTAGAATATTCATGTGGCACCTTCTTAGATTTTGCACGTGTGATACATGTTCCTTCTATTTCTCCAAGTAAGGCCCTTCGCATGGCAATACCGATGGTATCAGCTTGACCTTTCATAAGTGGTGACAGAATGAAACGACCATAATAAAGACGCTTACTGTCTACTCTTGATTCAACACACTTCCACTGTAGTGTTCGAGTGGATCCTGCTACTTCCTCTCGAACCATACTGTACTAGTATTATTATTTGATCATTTATTTCTCTTGAAATCGGTTTAATTCTTATTTCTACACACGTCTTTTTTTAGGAGGTCGACATCCATTATGTGGCATAGGTGTTACATCACGTACGAAGCTTAATAATATACCACTTCTACGAATGGCTCGTAATGCTGCATCTCTTCCGAGACCAGGACCCTTTATCATAACTTCTGCTCGTTGCATACCCTGATCAACCACTGTACGAATAGCATTTACCGCTGTGGCTTGAGCAGCATAAGGTGTTCCTCTTCTTGTGCCTTTGAATCCAGAAGTACCGGCGGAGGCCCAAGAAACTACCCGACCTCGTACATCTGTAACAGTTATAATGGTATTGTTGAAACTCGCTTGAACATGAATAACGCCTTTTGGTATTCTACGTCCATTCTTACGTGAACCAATACGCCCATTCCTACGTGAACCAATTCTTGGTATAGCTTTTGTCATATTTTATCATCTCATATTTATGAGTCAGAAATATACAAAAAGAAAAGATACGGAGATATCCATTTCATGTTAAAACAGATCCTTTACCTTATTTTTACATATATATTTTTTTTTTTGAAAGTAAAGTTCTTTTTTAGAAGAATTACCCTTGTCTCTGTTTATGTTTCGGATTGGAACAAATCACTATAATTCGTCCACGCCTGCGAATCAGTCGACATTTTTCACAAATTTTACGAACGGAAGCCCTTATTTTCATATTTTTTATTCCTTACCTTAATTCTGAATCCACTTCTTGGAAGAGAATAAGTCTCTTGAATTTTTTTTGAACTTCAAATTGTATACCCATGGTTAAAAAAATAACCTAATCATTCGAATCTTTGTTGCGAAGTCGATAAATTATACGTCCCCTGGTTGAATCATAACGACTTACTTCAATTTTTACTCTATCTCCCGGTAGTATCCGTATAAAACTGCGGCGGATCCTCCCTGAAACATATCCTAGAATTAGATCTTCATTATCTAAACGGACCCGGAACATACCGTTGGGAAGTGATTCAGTAATTAAACCCTCATGAATCAATTTTTGTTCTTTCATTCCAGGTAACCTCCTTGAAGTATCAACTAATGGAGGAATAGTTATATAACTCACTTTTCCTCTCTATTTTACAAATAGGAAGTTAGAGATCAAATTCGGATACCAGAGGTGGAAGATTACCATATATAACACAAAATTTCTCCTCCAATTCTTTCTAGTCGAGCTTCTCGATCTGTTATTATACCTCGAGAAGTAGAAAGAATTACAATTCCCATTCCACCTAAAATCTTAGGAATTCGTTGATAGTTGGAATAAATTCGTAAGCCGGGCCGGCTGATACGCTTTAAAATGGTTCTAGTTTTATATATTCCTTTTCTGGTTTTTCTATGTCGCAGAGTTGAAACCAAGAAATATTTGTTACTCTCCTGATGTTTCCGAACGTTTTCAATAAAACCTTCTCGTAGAAGTATTTTACTAATGTTTTCGGTGATATTTGTAGATGCTATTCGAACCCTTCCTTTTTTATCCGTGTCAGCATTTCTTATAGAAGTTATTAGATCGGCAATAGTGTCCCTACCCATGACGAACTAGAATTATAGGTTCCTCCTAATTTTGATATAATCAACATGTTTCCTTTTTTTTCTTTTTATTATTTTTATTATAAAGTATATACGTGAGACACAATCTACTAATTTGATCTATTTGATCTATTTCAGATACCCTATACTATATCATAGTCTCATCTACTACTATTTATAATACTTCGGGAGCTAATGAAACTATTTTAGTAAAATTTAACTGTCTCAATTCTCGAGCGATCGCACCAAAAACTCGAGTTCCTTTTGGATTTCCTTCTTGATCAATGACAACTGCAGCATTGTCGTCATATCGTATTATCATACCGTTTTCACGTTTGAGTTCTTTACATGTACGTACAATTACAGCTCTAATTACTTCTGATCTTTCTAGAGGCATATTGGGAACTGCTTCTTTGATTACAGCAACAATAACATCACCAATATGAGCATATCGGTGATTACCAGCTCCTATGATTCGAATACACATCAATTTTCGAGCTCCGCTGTTATCCGCTACATTCAAAAGGGTCTGAGGTTGAATCATATCATTTTTATTTCAATCTGTTATTTCAATGCAAAAGTATGAAAGAAAAAAAAGAAATATTGTCCGTCCAGAAATAAATAAACCTGCGGTTGTTTTTTCATCCCCAATACCCTTTTTTTTTTAGTTCTACATCTCTATCCTGAAATAAGAAATTGAGTTCGTATAGGCATTTTGCGCGCAGCTATCTCAATAGCTGCTCTAGCTACAGTTTCTGATACTCCACCCATTTCATAAAGTATTCGACCCCGTTTAACAACGGATACCCAATATTCAGGGGATCCCTTCCCCGAACCCATACGTGTTTCCGCGGGTCTTACTGTAACAGGTTTGTCGGGAAATATACGTACCCATATTTTTCCACCACGACGCACATATCGTGTCATTGCTCTTCGCCCTGCTTCTATTTGTCTAGCTGTAATCCAAGCAGGTTCAAGTGCCTGAAGAGCGTATCTGCCGAAACAAATATGATTGCCTCGACAAGATATTCCTTTCATTCTTCCTCTATGCTGTTTACGAAATCTGGTTCTTTTGGGGTTATAGTCGATGGTTGTTTCTTAATTCCATCTCTACTGCAGAACCGGACATGAGAGTTTCTTCTCATCCAGCTCCTCGCGAATGAAAGGATTCAAATTCAATAAAATAATATTATAGATACACATTAATAGATACACATTAATAGGTACACATTAATAGATAATACACCAAGTAATGGCTTTTATTGATATTTAATTTCTTACATAAGAAGGAAGATGTAGATACAAGATATACAATACAGCTAGACGTGTGTGTACATTTATGTATCTTTATAGATAATGTAATGTTTCTCTTTTTTATTTTTATAACATAACGAATCCTTTCCTTATTTTTTTTTACCTCTATCGAATTACGACAAAAGATTGTAATCCAATAAATAGAGGTTTCGCGGGCGAATATTTACTCTTTCCTGTTTCATTCGAAGGTTCAATTCATAACCTCTCAGAATAAATCAATTTTTTCTTGGTCCGTTCCGCCATCCCACCCAATGAATTATTAGGATTCGTTTTCAATAGAAGCCTATGCAGTCACAGGTTCTGTCGTTCCCATAGCTTCTCCATTAATGGTTAGGTCCGAACTTTGCAATGGAGCTTCCAACAAAATTTGTTCCCAAGTCAATTTCCTCAGTTTTTATTAACCTGAAGGCTCTTTATTATTTTATTCTATTTTAAATTATTTCATTTTAAAATTCTTATATTTATAATTATCTTATCAGTATTGATTATCAGTATTGATGCTTTATCACACTGCCTTTTATGACGTGATTCATAGACCATACATATTGGAATCATATATCATTGATATTTTTGTTCTTTCTTTCTATCATCCTTCCATTTATCCACATCCCTTTATTTTATTTTTTTTTTTGCTTTACAACCCATAATCAGATCTATTTTTTGTTGAAAGAATTTCAGTTGCTACAACCATATGATAGATCCACTCATTCATATAGTGACTGTTTCTTGGGATCTCGACAATACGAAGCAATAAGTTGGTTATTAGTTTATTTTATATAATTACAAAGTTTATAGCAGGGGTCAGTTTTTTTTTTTAATCCCAACTTGAAACTATAAAGAAAAAACTAACGAGTCACACACTAAGCATAGCAATTATACCAAATGATCAATCGAATTTATATTTAACCTTATAGAATTAGAATTGTTCATTTTTTTATTTTTAACGAAAAAAGAATGAAAGAGTTTGTCATTTTTTGTTTTATCACTGGACAGAATGGGAAGACAAGGTTGATTATTCCTCGTCTACAAATATCCAAATTTTTATACCTAATACTCCATAAATAGTTCGAATTGTATAGGAACAATGATCAATTTTAGCGCGAATTGTTTGTAGGGGAACTCTACCCTCTCTGATCCATTCAACACGTGCAATTTCTTTTCCGTCGATACGGCCTGCTATTTGCACTTGAATTCCTTTTGTATCCGTTTGTTCAGTTAATTCAATAGCTTTTTTCATTGCTTTTCGAAACGAAACTCTATTTTTTAATTGTAAAGCTATATATTCTGCAAGAATATTAGGTTGTCCATAAGGTTTTTCAACTCTTGTGATAGCAATGTTGAGTCTCCGGTTTACAGAATGAAACTCCTTTTGTACATTCATCTGTAATTCTTCGATTCCTCGTGTTTGCCCCTCTATTAATAAATTTGGGAATCCAATATAGATTATGACTTGGATCAAATCGATTTTTTTTTTAATTGTTATACGTGCAATTCCTTCGAAACCTGAGGATATTTTCCTATTTTTTTGTACATAGTTCTTGATACAATTCCGTATTTTTGCATCTTCCTGTAGGCCCCCGGAATAATTTTTTGGTTGTGCGAACCAAAAGGAATGATGACTTTGAGTTGTACCAAGTCTGAAACCAAGTGGATTTATTTTTTGTCCCATATTTTTCTATTCTATTTTATTTTTCATCCATATTTTTTTTATATGAATCTAAATCTTAGATTGATCTAAAAATGATTTA